CAACTTATTATTAAATTAATTAATTTCAAAGTTAATTAATTTCGAATTTAATAGAATTAATTAATAATAGAATTAATATTTATTATATAGAATAATATAAATTTTTTTTTTTCATTTTATTTAATAAAATAAAAAAGAATTTGAATAATAAATAAGTAATATAATTGAAAATAGAATTAGTTAAAATTTCAAATAAAAAATTCAAAATAGAATTGAATATTTTAATTTGAAATTTTCAATAGAAATATTTTAATATTAATTATTTTAATAGAATTAAATATTAATAGAATTTACTAGAAATAGAATAGAATTTCAATTTATCTATTTAATAGAAATAGAGTTTCAATTTTAAATTTAATATAATAAAAACTAGAAATATAATACAATTTCAATTTAATATAAATAGAATATATTCAACTAATTATCTAATTCTACTAATATAGTAATCTAGAATATTTATTCTAATATTAATAATATTTGTTTTCTATTTTATTTTGCAAGAATTGACTAATGAATCTCTTAATTTGATTCGGAATTACGAAAGTCTAAGTAGATGGTATAGATGAAAAATTGATTTCCTTTTCTATCTATACCACTACCACTCTTATTTTATTAGTGCCGTGGAAAATTTATTATGATAATGATTAATAAATGATTGATAAAAAAAAATCAATAAAAAAATTCTCAATTGAACTTATTCTTTCATTTTGTATTTTTCTTTATGCTCCTATCTTTCAAAAAATTGAACTTAGGAAAGTGCTTTTGCTTTACAAGCATATGTATAAAAAAGTTTATTTAGCTCCTTCATGCCTACTATAACTAGTTTTTTCGGTTTTCTACTAGCTGCTTTAACTATAACCTCAGTTCTATTTATTGGTCTGAGCAAGATACGACTTATTTGAAATTAATTGAATGAACAGTTTATAAAAATAAAAACAAAACAAAAATTTTCTGTAGTATTCCACCTAGTCTCTAGTTCTTTACCGTGTCCGTTTCCAATTCTTGGTTATTGAGATTTCTGGTCAATATGGCTTAATATTTAAGGATAGATATTACCTCTCTTTTTCCCTTTTTCAAAAAAAAAAAATTGAAATGATTGAAGTTTTGCTCTTTGGAATTGTCTTGGGGCTAATTCCTATTACTTTGGCGGGATTATTTGTAACTGCATATTTACAATATAGACGTGGTGATCAGTTGGACCTTTGATTAATATTAATTAACACCGTGCTTTTTTTGACCTTCTTCGGATTAAAGAAAGGAGGAGGTCAAATTCAGAGTGCTCTTCTATTTTTCCGTATAAATTTGGAACTAACAAACCAAAAAGAGAATCACGCTCTGTAGGATTTGAACCTACGACATTGGGTTTTGGAGACCCACGTTCTACCGAACTGAACTAAGAGCGCTTTCTTGTCTCAATCACAAAAAAGGAGACTGTAAGGAAAAAAGAGTCTTTTTTTTTTTACCTCTACTCGATTTTGAATGCTTATACTATATATAGAGAATATGATATATATTAAAAATTGAGAGTATGTCCCATTTTCAATTTTAATTAATCTCAATTGATCCTTTGTTATTGCTCAGAGACGAAGTAATCGATAGGGATGACAGGATTTGAACCCGTGACATTTTGTACCCAAAACAAACGCGCTACCAAGCTGCGCTACATCCCTTTGTAATTCATTTATAATGTTATTGTAAAGAATACCTGTTTTGTTTTCCACATACTTTATTTCATTTTGATATCCATTATCATTTTTCTTTTTGATCTCATATCATATATTATATAATAAGAAACTTACGCAAATTTCGTTAATGCTCGAGAAAAAAAAAGGGCGGCGCTTTCTTTTTTATTTTTAAGAAAAGGAAAATCTTATCTATGAAATTGTTGTACATTTTATTTTAATTTGAATTAGAGATTCCGTGTACAAAAGAAATGCAAGTTGCCTTGAATTACATAGAATCGGATTCTGTATCTATTAGAATTATGTATTAGAATAAAATAAAGAGTAGTTATTACATTACAATAAAGAAACAATAAAGAAGGAGGATTCAAAATGCGAGATCTAAAAACATATCTATCCGTGGCACCGTTAATAAGTACTCTATGGTTTGCGTCTTTAGCAGGCCTATTGATAGAGATCAATCGTTTTTTCCCCGATGGATTGACATTGCCTTTTTTTTCATTCTAGTTATCAACGCGTGGGGGAGAGGGTGAAGAAGATTAGAGATACAATTTTATATCTGTGATTACTACCCCCCTCCTCTTTTTTTTATTTAATTTGAATAAGTTAGAAAAGAAAAAAAAGTGGATTCAACTTCAGTAAAACTCGGAACTCGGGGTCCGCGCTTCCAGTGAAAGTAACTTCAATTAAATTAAAATTAAGAGAAGGTAGTTAGAAATGTAGTTAGTGTAACAGTATTCTACAAGACGCTTAAATGAATTACTGTGATTCTCATCGAAACTTCTAATTGAGATAGAGTTTCAAATCTTTGTATTACTTATTATTAATATAATTAGAACTATATTAGTTGCAATGAAATTTTTGATAATTTGGATTTCGAGTTAGCAACTTCACTTCTTTTTCCTTCCTTTCTTCGTTCCTTCAGATCGGAAAATAGAAGAGTTGAATGAATAAAAAATCCCAAAATCCCAAGGAGGTTTATGGCCAAGGGGAAAGATGTTCGAGTAAGGATTATTTTAGAATGTAGCGGTTGTGTTCGAAAGAGTGTTAATAAGAAATCAACAGGCATTTCGAGATATATTACGCAAAAGAATCGACACAATACGCCCAGTCGATTGGAATTGAGAAAATTCTGTCCCTATTGTTACAAACATACAATTCACGGGGAGATAAAGAAATAGATGGAATCTATGGCTTGCGTGTCACCTTTTCAAGGAAGATGACAATGATATAAAGAAGATATTAAGTATAGAATAATATAGTATAGAAAGAATACTATAGAATCTTATCGAATATATATTATCTTACTATAATATAATAATATAATAAATATATTATGCATAGAATATATTATCCTATAATATATTACGCTAATATATATTCGAAATTCGAATTATATCTATTTCTATATATAGATAAATAGAAATAACTGGATTTTAAATAAATATTTTAAATAAATAGAGAAATATATTCTATTGAATAGGAATATATTCTATTAATTAAAATATTCTATTAAATAGAATATTATTATATTAATAGAAATATATAATTAGAAATATATAATTAAATATATATATATATATAATATAAATTAAATAAAAAAAAAAAAACACATCCTATTTCTGAATTCGAAATCATTTTTGATCCAATTGAACGAAATAGGATTTTTGAAATAAGGAATAAACAAACCATGGATAAATCCAAACGACTTTTCCCTAAGTCCAAGCGATCTTTTCGTAAGCGTTTGCCCCCGATCCAATCGGGGGATCGAATTGATTATAGAAACATGAGTTTAATTAGTCGATTTATTAGTGAACAAGGAAAAATATTATCTAGACGGGTGAATAGATTGAGTTTAAAACAACAACGATTAATTACTATTGCTATAAAACAAGCTCGTATTTTATCTTTGTTACCTTTTCTTAATAATGAAAAACAATTTGAAAAAAAGCGAGTTGGTCACTCTAACTACTGATCTTAGAACCAGCAAGCAAAATAGGCTTACTCAAATTGAAATGGGATCACAATTCCAATTTGAATTGAACCATAGATTGATGTTTTGTTCAAAAAAAAAAAAATGAAAATCCAAATTTTATTTTCGTGTCGTAAGAAAAAAAACGAATTGGGGGAGAAGAAACGTTTTTTTTATTGAATGTTTTGTTTAGTTTGACTACTTTACTTGATCATATTATCATCATATTTTATCGTACGAGTTTCTATTCTATCTTCCCGGAATTTCTTGAAAAGAAATTCCATGTAAAAAATTCTATGGATTCCTTACAATTTCCTTATTTTCTAATGTCATTGGAAATCGTATAAAGACAATTCCTATTTAATATAGCTATTTGTGCAAGTATTTTACGATTAAGAAGCAATTGTCTCTTGTACAGATTATTTATTAATCTGCTATAACTATAAGATACCCTGTTTTCGCGAATTATTGCATTTATCCGAGTGACCCACAAACGACGAAAAGTTCTTTTCTGTCTATCTCTATCCCGATGGGCCGAAACCAAAGCTCTTATTTTTTGTTGAGTAATACTTCGAGTAAGTCTTGAATGAGCCCCGCGAAAGCTTGATACGAATAAACGAATTTTTGTTCTACGTCTCCGGGCTATATATCCTCGTCTAATTCTGGTCATTGAGTACACGAAACTTTGATGAATAACTAATTGCTTTCTTTTCTTTCAGTTATTCTTTTTCCCCTTTTCTATAATAACAAAACGGATTTTTCCAATGTATAAAATAATAATTCCAACGGCTTTTGCTACTATAACCTTCCCAACCACGATTTTTTCTTTTTTTTTTTTTGTAGACATTTCTTCTCGAAATAAGAATAAGAAACTGTATTGATATTATGTCTCAAACACAAACAAAAATATAATAAATAAGCAGTAAATAGAAATAGATAAATAGTGGGTTCCATAGTTTCTATGGTTACTTTTCTTAAACGGTGAGGTCTTCTCTATACACCGGAGCCCCTCCTGCATTTAATCATTGAATCAATGCTATTGTTAACGTGTACAGTTCACATTCTTTTGCTCTACCTATGAATTCTCCAGTAATAGGTCTTTCACAAGGAAATCTATCTATTATAGTAACGGTATTTAATTATGAGGATTAGCTAATTCGTTGACCCTCTTAGTCCGTTCTTGCAAGAGTAGGGGCATAAATTTTCAGCCTGTTAACTTTTAATAAGATTTTCCCTGCTTAATGGATAATCATTTGTTACCAATGGGAAATTCTTTCTTGTTTTAAATTGAAAATTGAGGTGATTGAATTTGCACCAATGAAACCATAAATTTGATACACAATAGACGAATGTGATAGATCTTTTTTTTTAGATAATGAAAGGCATTCTTCTATTCTATCCTATTCATCCGTACTGACACAGATAGTGGAAAAATTTTTTCTTTCTTTTGTCTCTTTTGTCCAAGCTCATGATCTAAACAAGTCGCACATACACCCTAGTACATGTTCCTCGGCGCTGAGGACATCCCCCAAGAGCGGGGGATTTGGTAACGTTTCTAATTGGCTGTCGTGTGTTTCTAATAAGTTGTTTAATAGTTGGCATTTTGAATCGTATGCATAATGGGCTGGTTTAGATCGATCGTAACCGTATGATTCTGAATTTTTTCTATATTAAATAATAGAATATTAAATTAATAGAATATTAAATCGAAATTTCGGTAAAAAAAAATATCAAATCGCGATTTGCATGAAATTTCTTCTATTTATTATGCAACTGCTATAAGATCAACAATTCCATGAGCTTGGGCTTCTGTTGCTGACATAAAAACATCTCTTTCCATGTCTTCGGATACAACCCATAAGGGTTTTCCCGTTCTTTGTGCATAAATCCTTGTGATGATTTCACGCAGTTTCAGCAGTTCTTCTGCTTCCAGGACAAATTCTGCTATTTGTGCCTGATAAAAACCAGCAATAGGTTGATGAATCATTACCCTGATCATATAAGAAAAAAAGGTTTAGTCTAGCTCTCATAATATAAATATTATAATAAATAATAGAAATATAATAAATAAGAAGGGTCCGGGAAGAGATAAAAAAGAATAAGAAAAGACGATAGAATTGAACAACCGTACAGGCATTGTTATTGTTTGTACATTGCATACGGCTTCACACTAGAATTCACTTTTATTTTACCTTTCATCGAAAAAAATCTAGGCTTAAATCAGTAAATGCTCCAATAACCACCCTTTCCTTGGGAAGAGGTAAAAAGCAAAAATACTATGGTGGTCCCGTTGCTTTATTTTATCAGTGATTTAGCAATCCCAAAGTTTCTTTTTTTTTTAGTTGAAAAAAAAAAAAAAATAATAATATTATATTAAATAATAATAGAACCTTTTTTTTGTACTCTTTCATAACATAAATAGTGTTAAGAGCCCTCCGGTGCGAAAACAAAAATGTTTGTGACGCTGAAAGAGGTTACTGATAGAATAAAATCAGAAAGGCCCTTAATATCCCATACGACTCTTTCGATACATAATCTAATGTTTAAAAAAAATTTCTTATATCTATATCGAATTCGAAATGCCATGCTATTATTACTTAATATTTATATTTCATATGGCGAAGGCATAGTTTTTTTTCTTTCAAATAAAAACCCATTGGCGCCAAGCATGAGGGAATGCTAAACGTTTGGTAATTTTTCCTCCGACCAGAATAAAAGATCCCATTGAAGCAGCTAATCCCATGCATATTGTTTGTACATCTGGTCGCACAAATTGTATAGTATCATAAATAGCTACTCCGGGTATTACCCATCCGCCAGGAGAGTTTATAAACAAATACAAATCTTTGGTCTCGCTCTCTATACTCAGATATACCATAAGACCAATAAGTTGATTCGAGATCTCACTATCAACACCTTGACCTAAAAAAAGTAACCTTTCTCGATAAAGTCGGTTGATTAGGATAAAATTCTATCCTCTAGAAACCGTACATGCACCTTTTGATGCATACGGTTCACCAAAAATAACGAAAATAAAAAAAAAAAAGAATCAATGTTTAGATTCTAGCCCTGCTTTTTTTTTTGATAGTGAGTACTTTGTTAACCTTTATTTTGAATCTTTATTTTGAATGCGGGGTCTTTTCTTCTATTTTTTAAGAAAGATGAGTTTTGACGCGTTTACTTACAAAAAAATTAATTAAACTTATCAAATTAACTTCTTATTGATGTATTCGTTCATCGTGATTGAATTCAAATCACGATGGCATTCTCTTGTTCCTGAGTGGGCTTCTTCAATTCTTTTAGGTTTGTGCTCTACTCCGAGTAAAGATCTGCCCGATTTTTATTTGCACATATAGGGCAAATGCTCTAATACCGCGTCTTTTTGTTACAACTTCGTTTTTTTTAATTCATTTAACGTTTCTGTCAAATATTTGACGTATTTATTATATTATTTTATTCGATTGAATATGATTTTCAGTTCGAATCAAAATTTATAAAAAATTTATAATATAGAATATGATACAAGTAGTAATGATAATAGATATATTACCAATTGGATTTGCTAAACGGAGTCTGGATATTTCATTTTGTTGGTCTAAACAAGGCAACCATAAAGTATTCTAATTGATAATATTAATTTGAGTACCTCAAAAGCATAGATTTAATTGAACTTGATTGCACTTCACGCTTCAAATTTTTGATGATTTAATCAATCTTTCTTGGGCGAAACAGAGGGATATCTCAATCGGGTGAGAGAACGGGGGAATTCCGTATGACCCAATATATCTGACAAGTCGCACTATAAGTCAATCCAAAGTGAATCGTCTTCTCCAGGATGTCGAAAAGGGACTTTTGGGACACCAATAGGCATTAAATGAAAGAAAAAAGATTAAGTACTCTATTTCACTTTGAGATGAAAACGTAAGAATGAATTTTTTGTTTTAAGAATATTGACCTTTATAATTTACTAATATTTTCGTAATATTTTGTAATATTTTATACGTGGATTTCTATTAGAATTTCTATTTAGAATTTCGAAAAATTTTATAAAAATAGAAAAAAGAAATATATAAAATATTAAGGAAGACAAATCGAATAGAGTCAAATTATTACGAATAAGTCCTTTGAATGATGAACAAATTTATATGTGTTCGTTCATAGAAAATGGAGTCAGCTACCCGTTGCGTATTGGTACTTATCTGGTATAAAATAGATTTGCTTCTCTTTTTTTTGTTCCTACAAACAGAATTGTTATATTATTACTAAAATACTAAAAAAAAAAAAAAAGTAATTCTTTCTCCACTTAAAAAGGGAGATCCATAACATAGTTTTTCCAGTGCAATAAAGTTACATAGTGTTTAGTTTTCGTGAATAAAGGGGTATTTCCATGGGTTTGCCTTGGTATCGTGTTCATACCGTCGTATTGAATGATCCCGGTCGTTTGCTGTCTGTCCATATAATGCATACAGCGTTGGTTGCTGGTTGGGCTGGTTCGATGGCTCTATATGAATTAGCAGTTTTTGATCCCTCTGACCCCGTTCTTGATCCGATGTGGAGACAAGGTATGTTCGTTATACCGTTCATGACTCGTTTAGGAATAACCAATTCGTGGGGTGGTTGGAATATCACAGGAGTAACTATAAGCAATCCGGGTATTTGGAGTTATGAAGGTGTGGCTGGGGCGCATATTGTGTTTTCTGGCTTGTGTTTCTTAGCAGCTATTTGGCATTGGGTGTATTGGGATCTAGAAATATTTTTTGATGAGCGTACAGGAAAACCATCTTTGGATTTGCCCAAGATCTTTGGAATTCATTTATTTCTCTCAGGGGTAGCTTGCTTTGGGTTTGGCGCTTTTCATGTAACCGGATTGTATGGTCCTGGAATATGGGTCTCCGATCCTTATGGATTAACTGGAAAGGTACAACCAGTAAGTCCAGCATGGGGTGTGGAAGGTTTTGATCCCTTTGTTCCGGGAGGAATAGCTTCTCATCATATTGCAGCGGGTACATTGGGCATATTGGCGGGCCTATTTCATCTTAGCGTCCGTCCGCCCCAACGTTTATACAAAGGATTACGTATGGGAAATATTGAAACTGTCCTTTCCAGTAGTATCGCTGCTGTCTTTTTTGCAGCGTTTGTTGTTGCTGGAACTATGTGGTATGGTTCAGCAACTACCCCGATTGAATTATTTGGTCCCACTCGTTATCAATGGGATCAAGGATACTTCCAGCAAGAAATATATCGAAGAGTTAGTGCCGGGCTAGCCGAAAAGCAAAATTTATCCGAAGCTTGGTCTAAAATTCCCGAAAAATTAACTTTTTATGATTACATTGGCAATAATCCTGCAAAAGGTGGATTGTTCAGAGCAGGTTCGATGGACAACGGGGATGGAATAGCTGTTGGATGGTTAGGACATCCTATCTTTAGAGATAAAGAAGGGCGTGAACTTTTTGTACGCCGTATGCCTACTTTTTTTGAAACATTTCCAGTTGTTTTGGTAGACGGAGATGGGATTGTTAGAGCCGATGTTCCTTTTCGAAGGGCAGAGTCGAAGTATAGTGTCGAACAAGTAGGCGTAACTGTTGAGTTCTATGGTGGTGAACTAAATGGAGTCAGTTATAGTGATCCTGCTACTGTCAAAAAATATGCTAGACGTGCTCAATTAGGCGAAATTTTTGAATTAGATCGTGCTACTTTGAAATCCGATGGTGTTTTTCGTAGTAGTCCAAGGGGTTGGTTTACTTTTGGACATGCTTCGTTCGCTCTGCTCTTTTTCTTCGGACACATTTGGCATGGTGCTCGAACTTTGTTCAGGGATGTTTTTGCTGGGATTGATCCAGATTTAGATGCTCAAGTGGAATTTGGAGCATTCCAAAAACTTGGAGATCCAACTACAAAAAGACAAGTAGTCTGATATAATATTTGATCTCTTAGTTTTCGCCTCTATTTTCGTTTTGTAATTTTCCATAGGGTATGTAGATATCTTAATTTGAATCGCCACCTTTTCTTTGAATTTTGGTCTTTTTTTATCCGGGAGACGCTCCAAAATAAACAGGTATGAAAGCTATAATTGTAAACCACAATTGAATTTATGGAAGCATTGGTTTATACATTCCTTTTAGTCTCAACTTTAGGAATAATTTTTTTCGCTATTTTTTTTCGAGAACCGCCGAAAATTCAAACTAAAAAGGTAAAATGATTTTTTGATATCTTAATTGAAATAAAGAGGTAAAGAGCCTCCCAATATTGGGAGGCTCTTTTAGTCCCCGTGTTCCTCGAATGGATCTCTTAGTTGTTGAGAGGGTTGCCCAAAAGCAGTATATAAAGCATACCCAGTAAAACTTACAAGTAAACCAGATATAGAGATGGCGACTAGGGTTGCTGTTTCCATTATTATATAATTTCAAGACCACAGTGGATCTATGATAAGATCATTTATTTACAACGGAATGGTATACAAAGTCAACAGATCTCAATTAATACAAATAGGATTCAATTTATGGCTACACAAAGCGTGGAGGGTGGTTCTCGATCTGGTCCAAGACGAACTGTTGTAGGGGATTTATTGAAACCATTGAATTCCGAATATGGTAAAGTAGCTCCGGGATGGGGAACCACTCCTCTAATGGGTATCGCAATGGCTCTATTTGCAGTATTCCTATCTATTATTTTGGAGATTTATAATTCTTCCATTTTACTAGATGGAATTTCAATGAATTAGATTTATAAGAAACAATAAGGCCTAGCTTTTGAATACAAAAAAAATGAAGCATTTTTCTCTCGGATTTTTTATTCTAGTCTATTTTCAGAGTTCGATCGTGAAATTTATTTATATCTGTATTTCTGGAATATGAGTGTGCGACTTGTTAGAATTGATCCTATATGATAGTACAGAGAGTGGATCTGTCGTCTTGATAGAGATGCTTTTATACCTCGTCAGGTATTTATTATAGTATCTGTAGCACGGAATGTATGAAATAGATTACGAAGTATTAGAACTATGATTCATACTGAATATTCAGATCTCGTGATCGGACTCCAAAAAATTTCAAAGAGTTAGAAGGTATAAATTGAAACATTTTTCTTCTTTCAAACTCTTTATCTATATTTGATCAAAGGATAAACCTTTCTTTGGATTTTTAGTGATTCTATTTATTGATTGAATAAGTGATGATACAACGGTTCTTACTCAGAGAATCTTTGGGCTTAGTTTGAAGGTTTTATTAAATAAATCATCGTGGTTATAGTACGAATCTGAGGTTTCAATCGGTTTGTAGGATCGTAACAAGAAAATTTCTATCAATAATAAAGAAAACAACAATAAGGCTACATTACATACAAAATCAAAGAAAATAAAAATGGGTAAATAGAAGATTCAAGAGGCCCATAACAATCAACACCAAAAAAGGAACGAGCCGACTTGATATTTTGATATTATAACCACAAAGAAGAGTTTTCGAATTTTTCTTTTTTCGTATGGTCAGGTCAAAAACTCTTTAATCATAGGATTAAGAAGTTTCTATTACACATATCTGTTTGAACTAGTATTTTGGTGGTTCTGTTTGAGCCGTACGAGATGAAATTCTCATATACGGTTCTTGGAGGGGGAGTCTTTCTGGTTTACCTATCTCAATAAAGTCTATGATTGGTTTGAAGAACGTCTCGAGATTCAGGCGATTGCAGATGATATAACTAGTAAATACGTTCCTCCTCATGTTAACATATTTTATTGTTTAGGAGGAATTACGCTTACTTGTTTTTTAGTACAAGTAGCTACGGGGTTTGCTATGACTTTTTACTATCGTCCAACCGTTACTGAGGCTTTTGCTTCTGTTCAATACATAATGACTGAAGCTAACTTTGGTTGGTTAATCCGATCAGTTCATCGATGGTCGGCAAGTATGATGGTTTTAATGATGATCCTGCACGTATTTCGTGTGTATCTCACTGGTGGTTTTAAAAAACCTCGAGAATTGACTTGGGTTACAGGCGTAGTGCTTGCTGTATTGACGGCATCTTTTGGTGTAACTGGTTATTCCTTACCTTGGGACCAAATTGGTTATTGGGCAGTCAAAATTGTAACAGGCGTGCCGGAAGCTATTCCTGTAATAGGATCGCCTTTGGTAGAGTTATTACGTGGAAGTGCTAGTGTAGGCCAATCCACTTTGACTCGTTTTTATAGTTTACACACTTTTGTATTACCTCTTCTTACTGCTGTATTTATGTTAATGCACTTTCCAATGATACGTAAGCAAGGTATTTCAGGTCCTTTATAGAAAGTAATTTATATAGAATATTGATTCTCGATATTTGTAATCAACCATTGATTGCTTGGGGGAGGAACAAAAATAGTATTTCATTGCTACAAATATGGATTATTGAAAAGAATAAGACATGTATTTGGATATTTCCCTTCAACTCTAAAAATTTTTGTTTTTTTATTTAACATGAATAGTTGAAGTGAATTCTCCTGAGAGAAAAATGGATTATGGGAGTGTGTGACTTGAACTATTGATTTGGCCGTGCAGATATATGCCCTTATCTGCCATATTGGAATTAATAACCAAATGTGTCTTTGTTCCAACCACTGCGTAAGCCCCATACAGAGGATAGGCTGGTTCACTTGAAGAAGAATCTTTTCTATGATCAGAGTCAATCATGTTAAGGCTCCGTAAAACCCAGTAGAATAAGTAATGCGGTAGAATCTATATTCTATTTTAGTTTAGCTATTTTACTTATTTCTTTAATTACTTAATAGTTTATAGTATGGAAATGCAGTCATTTCCTCTGCATTGACCTGATTTATGATACTATCGGAGTGAAGTGAAATAAGGGATCTAGATCTA